AGAAGACTGGGCCGCAAACAGTGATTGGGTTGAGGATGAAGAAAGAGAAGTCTTGATTCAGTTCTCCACCTTAACGCCAGAAAAAAGGATTGATCGAATTTTATGGAGTCTGACTCAGAGTGATCATTTCTCAAAGAATGACTTTGATTCTCCACTGATGGAACAACCGGGAGAAATTTACTTAGGAAACTTAATTGACCTTCATAACAAGGATCTACTAAATTATGAGTTCGATACATCCTCTTTAGCAGAAAGACGGCTATTCCTTGCTCATTATCAGACAATCACTTATGCACAAACCCCGTCTGGGGCTAATAGTGTTCATGTCCCATCTGATCTACAACCCTTTTCGCTCCGCTTAGCTGTAACCCCCTCTCGGGGTATTTTAGTGATAGGTTCTATAGGAATTGGACAATCCTATTTGGTCAAATACCTAACGAAAAACTCCTATCTTCCTTTCATTACGATATTTCTGGACAAGTTCCGGGATACAGTTTTTCGTTTTGCTGATGATGACAGTGATGCCAGTGATGATGAGATCGAGATTTTTATTGATGCTCGTGACCCTATTGAGGCTATTAATCAAGATATTCATGTTTTTGACGATATGGATATTGATTTTGATCCTAGTATCTATAGTTTTGAGGAGAGAGATGCTCATGACGATAAGATTAATATGGAGCTGGAACAGCTAACTAGGATGGATGCGCTAACTGAGGAGATGGACACGGTGTGGCGCGTAGCCCAATTTTATATCAGCCTTCAAATCGAATTAACAAAAGCAATCTCTCCTTGCATAATATGGATTCCAAACATTCATGAGCTGCATTTTAGGGATTCGGGTTCCTTCTCCCTCGAGCTATTAGTGAACCTTCTCTCCTGGGATTGTGAAAGATCTTCCACTGGAAATAGTCTTGTTATTGCTTCGACCCATTTTCCCCAATTCGTGGATCCCTCTCTAATAGCTCCGCATAGATTAGATACGTGCATTAAGGTACGAAGGCCTCTTATTCCACAACAACGAAAGCACTTTTTCACTCTTTCATATACTAGGGGATTTCGCTTGGAAAAAAAAGCGTTCCAGGCTAATGGATTCGCGGCCATAACCATGGGTTCCAATGCACAAGATCTTATAGCACTTACCAATGAGGCCCTATCGATTAGTATTTCACATGGGAAATCAATTATAGACGAAAATACAATTAGATTCGCTCGTCATAGACAAACTTGGGATTTGCGAGCCCATGTAATACCGGTTCCGAATTCTCGGCTCCTTTTCTATCAGATAGGAAGGGCTGTCGCACAAAATTTACTTCTAAATAATTGCCCCATAGATCCGATATCTATCTATTTGCAGAAGACATTCTGTAACGAAGGGGATTTTTATTTGTACAGCTCGTACGTCGAACTTGGAATGAGCACGAAGAAATTAACGATACTTCTTTATCTTTTGAATTGTTCTGCCGGATCGGTCGCTCAAGATCTTTGGTCTCCACCCGAACCAGAGGAAAACAATAGGATCGCTTATGGTAGACTCGTTGAGAATGATTTTGATCTAGTTCATGGCCTATTAGAAATAGAAGGCATTCTAGAGGGATTCTCACGGACAGATCTAGAGGGATGCTCACGGACAGAAAAAGATTGCAGTCAGTTTGATAAGGATCGAGTGCCATTGCTTCTTCGGCCCGAACCAAGGAATCCCTCAGATATGATACAAAATGGATTTCAATCTATGATTGATCAGAAATTTATCTATGAATCGGAGGAGGTGTTTGTAGCGGGGGAAAAAGTCAACCCGCAGAAGATGTTCTCCAATTTCATAGTTTGGGCTCCTAGAATATGGTCCCCTTGGGGCTTTCTATTTGATTGGGTCGAAAGGACCAATGACAATGAATTGGGAGTTCCCTATTGGTCCAGTTCATTTTGGGCCAAGCAGATCCAGTTCGTTCTTGCGGACTATGAAGAGGATGAGCTTGAAGAGAATGATCAAGAGAATGATTCGTATTATGATGAAGATGAAGTTGAACCGAATCCTAATCCTCTTGAAGCGGATGAGCAAAAGAAGGAGAGGGGTGTGTATTATAAGCTTGACGATCAAGATAACGATGGGTTTGAACCTCAATTTGACAGGTTTAATTATGAAGTCGGTGATAAGTTTTACGAGGCGTTCTTGCAGAGTATATACCTGACACGAGCTAGAATTCGAATTTCCAAAGAACAAGTCCTTTTTCGAATAAGCCAATTCATTTGGAACCCTGGAAATCCATTCTTTGTCCTATCCGAAGATCCGGCCCTTGCCTCTATGTTTTCACATCGAGAATTCTTTGCAGATGCAGATGAAGAGATATTAAAGTGGTTTATTACTTCCGAAATCAAATCTATGAGAAAAAGCTGGATTTTCGAGGAGACGCAAGAAAAGCGCTTCGAAGGGTTGACTCATCGCCGGAGATGGCTTAGAAGAACCAATAGTTCTAATGGATCTTTCCGTTCTAATACTCTA